AAGCTGCAAAAAAGACAGCCGCGATACTACTGGAGAGCACGGTTTCAATATTTCCCATACGTAATCCTTTGTATAGACGTTGTGGCGGTCGAACGCTAAGATGGAATAGACCCGCTAATATGCCCAATGTGCCTGCTGCAATATGATGAGAAGCTATTCCTCCCGGAACAAAAGGATCAAAACCTTCCACGCCCCACGACGGATTTACAGGTTGTACTTTTCCCGTTAGTCCATAAGGATCAGACACCCATATTCCAGGACCATACAGGCCTGTTACATGAAATGCACCAAAACCAAAGCAAGCCACCCCGGAGAGAAATAAATGAATTCCAAAGATCTTGGGCAAATCCAAAGAAGGTTTTCCTGTACGTTCATCAGAAAATATTTCTAGATCCCAATAGACCCAATGCCAGATAGCTGCCAAAAAGCATAAGCCAGAAAACACAATATGTGCTCCAGCTACACCTTCGTAACTCCAAACCCCCGTATTCGTTACAGTCCCTCCTGTGATACTCCAACCCCCCCACGAATTGGTTATTCCTAAACGAGTCATGAAGGGTATAACGAACATACCTTGTCTCCACATTGGATCAAGAACGGGGTCAGAAGGATCAAAAACTGCTAATTCATAGAGAGCCATCGAACCCGCCCAACCAGCAACCAGAGCTGTATGCATTATATGAACGGAAAGCAATCGGCCGGGATCATTCAATACAACGGTATGAACACGATACCAAGGCAAACCCATGGAAAATACCCCTTTATCAAAGAAAAATAAACACTACGTAACTTTATTGCATTGGAATATACTATGACTATGCTGCGGACTTCCCCTGTTCAGTGGATTATTTCCTAACAAGGGTTATTTATTCCATATTCTATTCTGTTCCAAATAATGGAAGAATTCTGTTCGTAAGAACAAAGAGAAGCAGATTTATTCTATACTCGATAAGTACCAATACGCAATGGTGGATTGATACCACTTTCTATGAGTAAATGCGTTTATCATTCGAAAGGACTACTCGTAAAAAATTTCCTTTATTTTTTTGTCTTTCTTTCTGAATTTTTCTAATCTATGGATAAAATAACTATGATAAAGACAATATTATAAAGACAATAAAACCACATTATTACGTTTCCACATCAAAGTGAAATATAGGATTTAGTTCGTTTTTCTTTCAATTTATGCCTATTGGTGTTCCAAAAGTACCTTTCCAAACTCCTGGAGAGGAAGATGCATCTTGGGTTGACGTATAGTGCGACTTGTCAGATATATTGGGTCATATGGGATTTCCCCGTTCTCTCCCCCGATCGAGATATCCTCTGTTTCGCCCAAGAAGTAGAAATGGAATCATCCATAAATTGGAGCGTGAAGTGCAATTAGCTGCATTGTTTGGAGGAATTCATAGTACTATTATCAATTAGAATAATTTATGGTTGACTTTGATTGGACTCAAAAAATGAAGTATCCAGGCTCCGTTTAGAAAAAACCCAATTGGTAATATATCTAGGATTACTACGTGTATCCTAAATGATTCCTGTTTGTTATTTGGAAAGTCATACCAAAAAGAAATGGTGGTGAGAAGATTTGTCCTATATGTGCAAATCAAAATGGGGTGGATCTTTACCCGGAGTAGAGCATAAACCTAAAAAGATGAAAGAGACCCATTCAGGAACAAGAAAATACCATCGTGATTTGGATTGAATCTCGATGAAACAATACATCAATGAAAAGTGAATTCGATAAGTTTTTCTATTATATTATAAAGAAGAAATAAAAATTCGTCTTTATTGAAAAATCGAAGAAAAAGCCCTTAATCTATACATTGATTCTTTTTTTTCGCTATTTTTTTTTGAACCGTATGCACCAAAAGATGCATGTACGGTTCCTAAGGGATACAATTTTGCCCTACTCAACCGACTTTATCGAGAAAGATTACTTTTTTTAGGCCAAGAAGTTTATAGCGAGATCTCGAATCAACTTATCGCTCTTATGGTATATCTCAGTATCGAGGATGATACCAAAGATCTGTATTTGTTTATAAACTCTCCTGGCGGATGGGTAATACCCGGAGTCGCTATTTATGATACTATGCAATTTGTGCGACCAGAGGTCCATACAATATGCATGGGATTAGCCGCGTCAATGGGATCTTTTATTCTGGTTGGAGGAGAAATTACCAAACGTCTAGCATTCCCTCACGCTTGGCGCCAATGGGGTTTTTTTATTTGAGAGAAAAAATAAAACTATGCCTTCGCCATATGAATATTAAGTAATAATAGCATGGCACTTCGAATTCGATATGAAAAAATTTTGCATTGTTTTTTTTTTCAAAAGATTCGATTATGTATCGAGAGAGTAGTATGAGATAAAAGATATTTCCGATTTTCTCTTATCTATCGGAAGTCCAATTCAGCGTTACAAACTTGGTTGTTTTCACACCGAAGGTCTCTTAACAATTTTTAAGTTATAAAAAAAAGAGTGCAAAAAAAAACCAAA